GTTCTAGTATGTAAATAAATTGCAAATATGGTCCAAGTAATAAATGCCCAAGTTTCCTTGGGGTCCCAATTCCAATAAGATCCCCATGCCTCATTAGCCCATACTGCTCCCGAAAGAATACCTATGGTTAAAAAGGTAAACCCTAGACTAATGACACGATAACTCCAATAATCCAATCGCTGAGTCAATTGATACCTGTGATAATTTCGAAATGAAAGAAAAGAAGTGCTTTGTAAAACATTTCTTTTTTCATTCAAGTAGTGGATCTCATCAAAGGAAAATGACCCAATTAGTAAATGATTGCTTTTGCCAACAATACCTATGTTTTTTCGAAATGTAATGACTAAAAGAGCTACTGATAATAACGATCCACATAAAAGAGCTGCATAGCTCAATAACATCATACTTACATGCATCATTAACCACTGGGATTGTAGAGCAGGCACTAATATTGCGGATTGATGCATTTCAGTTGAAAGACCCGAAGTGGCAAAGCCTTGGGTAAAAATAGCGCTTGGCGCGGTTATTGCGCTTAAATCATTTTTAAGATTCCATATTTTAGGAACCATATGAATAATGGAGAAACTCCATGAAAGGAACATTAATGATTCATATAAATCACTTAACGGGAAATGTCTCGAATAAATCCAACGAGTAACTAATAATCCTGTTATACAGAAAAAAGCGGCTATCATGCCTTTTTCTGACGGATCACATAGTCCTACGATTTCATGGACTAATAAAGTCACCAAATGAATCGTAATGACAATTGAAATGATCGAAAAAGAGATGTGAGTTAATATATGTTCTAAAGTCGCAAATATCATAAAAAAAATCATTAAAAAAAAGAGGGGTCCCTCAATTACGGAATGGAAATTCCGAATTGAATTCATTATAGGATCTATTGTGTCCTTTTTAGAGGATGCCGCCACTCGGACTCGAACCGAGATGCTCTAGCACTGCTTCCTAAGAGCAGCGTGTCTACCGATTTCACCATGGCGGCTTGATCGAAATAATAATAGCCCATATGATGTTCAATCGTCGAGATTGAAAGATTCAATGCAATATATTTTAGGAAACGTTAGAATCGATGAATAAAGACTCGTTCAAATGAATATTTGAACGTTCAATAATCCCGTAGTATGGTGTCATTTTTAACAACAGGCTTTCACGTAGTATAAGTTCTTCTGGAACAGTTGGAACTAGATGGTTATGTACTCAGTTGAGGTCTAGAACTAAGAATTGTCCCTTTTTTTATATCATTTTTTGAGGATTCATTTCTCATTTATCTGATTTCATGGATCGGAAATGAAAAAAGATTCATTTTTCAATGAACAAAAGAAAATAAATAGGATACAATTGGATAACTAAATCCAAGGGATTTCTAGAAATATTTAGATAGTTTGGTATCAAAACTGTATTAATGGTTGGGATCCTCATTGTATACATAATTCGTGTGAGGATTTACCGAACCAATTAGGTATTGGGCTGCACATAAAACAAAAGAGTTTCAATCTCTATCGGAATTCTGCGGTATGTACTTTACTTATAAATAAAGTATATTCTATATAAAATAGATTGATCGATCCTACGGTCCAAACATAGGATCTATTTTGTGGATTAAGGAAGATTGACTTATTCTTCGTACATAAATATCGACCTAAAGGGGATCCGGGGAGTTTTTATTGATTGGGTCGAAACAAGAGGGAATATATGTAGTGATTCGGAGAGTTACAAAGCAAAGTCTTAAAATATATATTTTAATCAATTAGTTTCAAGGATCCATTCATTTTTACTACAGATCTTATACCCGCCTATGAAAAAAAAAGGGGGGGGGAGTTCTAACGCCGTTCATACTTGTTTCAGATCTTTCAAAAATCTTAATGATGTATAACTATTGGAGATACATAATCGAATAAACTTATTCCTAAAAAATATATATATATATATTTTTATTGTGAAAAGTGAATTGATGGGTAAAATAAAAATCCCCATCTCGCGAATTATAAAAATATACTATAATGAAAAGTGAAACCTTGTATTTTGTGTTTAACTATTTCTTTTTTTGTTGTTTGAAAAACAACAAAAAAAGAAATAGTACCTTTCTTAGAACCCAATAGACAGAATAATTCTTATTCTACATACCACAACAGCCGGTTCAGTTCTATCTCATATAGATGAGTTCAAAACATTAGTTAATGTGAATTATTCATCTTATAAATCATCCAATTCATCGAGTCATGTCGATTCAGATTATTCCAAGGCTTTATTACTTGTTTGTCGCACAAAAAAACTTTTTGAATGTCCGGTAGAAATAGATTTAGCTAAAGATAAAGCTTTTACCGCTGCCCAATATCCCTTTTTCTTCCAAATATTTCTACGAATACGCTTTTTTGACATAGAAGTACGTTTCTTTGGAACCGCCATTTTAAAATAAAGAAGTTACTTTTATAGTTGGATGTGAAAGACATGTTGTATTGTTCAAAATGGATCGTTCTTGCTATTCATTATCTATATTTATTCCATAGCTGATACTTCCTTCATAACATACAAAAATATAGATACGTGCGCATCGCATAGAGTACACTATGGATAAAAAAAAGAAATAGAAAAAAGAAAAAGATGTGACCTTCAAAGGAATTTTTTTTTGTTCCACATCTCTATTACATACAATGTCCGAAGAAAGAATAATTCGTACTAATTTATCTTCATATCTTCATTACGATCTATGTCTATGAGGTCCGCTACCATAGAAATCGAATCGGTTCTTGTTGATAAGAATCAAAAAGGGTTCCATTCCAATTCATATCTCAATCTCAATCTATTTATATCTCGTCGTCTTACATTGAATAAATCGAAAAGCTTAAGAATCCTTACCTAATTTAAGAAAATAATAATGTAACATTTTTCTATTAATTGATCAAGCTCGAGGATAGAGTACCCATAATTTAAATTAAAATGAGACTGGGAATTAATCTGTTAAACGATACATTACTTGATAAAGGTAATTTTAGTAATCTCTTATTTCAGTTCTATGCGAAGTGACGAGTATCATAGGATTTCCTATAAACATAAGTTTGTTTTATTGGAATAGAAGCCAATCAATCAGTTCTACAATGAATTAATTAATGACTCTGAATAAACTAACTAAAATAACTAGTATTTTATTGGGTCGAGTTATTGGTAGATCCTATGATCCATATCCAAATCAAGTACTTTTTTTGGTGTCATTCTTTTTCCTTACTATTGGATATCAATCGCCGTAATAGTGGAATGATTGAAAATCTCATATTCTTTCTTTATCTTAATAAATATCTTAGTTAATAACTAAATAGTCAGTTTTAACCAGTGACTTGGTCATTTGAACAATTGTAACTTCTTGGTTTGAATTTGAATTTTTTTTTTTCAATACAATATTTGTGAAAGAGTCGGAATAATTAAGAATTAAAAATAATATTTGAGTTCTTTTATATCTTGATTTTTTTATTTATTTTCCTTCCGAAAGAGAGAAGAGCTGGTGAATCGGAAACAATTAATAAGAATAAAAAAAGTTTTATTTTCTTATGGAACATACATATCAATATGCATGGATCATACCTTTCGTTCCACTTCCAGTTACTATGTCAATAGGATTGGGACTTCTGCTTGTTCCGACTGCAACAAAAAATCTTCGTCGTATGTGGGCTTTTCCTAGTGTTTCATTGCTAAGTATAGTTATGGTTTTTTCGGCCGATCTGTCTATTCAGCAAATCAATGGCAGTTCTATCTATCAATATCTATGTTCTTGGACCATCAATAATGATTTTTCTTTAGAGTTCGGCCACTTGATCGACCCACTTACTTCTATTATGTCAATACTAATCACTACTGTTGGAATCATGGTTCTTATTTATAGTGACAATTATATGTCTCATGATCAAGGATATTTGAGATTTTTTGCTTATATGAGTTTTTCCAATACTTCTATGTTGGGATTAGTTACTAGTTCCAATTTGATACAAATTCATATTTTTTGGGAACTGGTGGGAATGTGTTCGTATCTATTAATAGGTTTTTGGTTCACACGACCAATTGCAGCCAATGCTTGTCAAAAAGCGTTTGTAATTAATCGTGTAGGGGATTTTGGTTTATTATTAGGAATCTTAGGTTTTTATTGGATAACAGGCAGTTTGGAATTTCGGGATTTGTTCAAAATCTTCAATAACTTGATCCATACTAATGGGGTAAATTCTTTATTTGCTACTCTGTGTGCCTTCCTATTATTTGTCGGTGCAGTTGCTAAATCCGCACAATTTCCCCTTCATGTATGGTTACCTGATGCCATGGAGGGGCCCACTCCTATTTCGGCTCTTATACATGCTGCTACTATGGTAGCAGCGGGAATTTTTCTTGTCGCTCGGCTTCTTCCCCTTTTCACAGTCATACCTTACATAATGAATCTCATTTCTTTGCTAGGTATAATAACGGTACTATTAGGAGCTACTTTAGCTCTTGCTCAAAAAGACATTAAGAGAAGTTTAGCCTATTCTACAATGTCTCAATTGGGTTATACTATGTTAGCCCCAGGGATAGGTTCTTATCGAGCTGCTTTATTCCATTTAATCACTCATGCCTATTCGAAAGCATTATTGTTTTTAGGATCCGGATCGATTATTCATTCAATGGAACCCATTGTTGGATATTCTCCAGATAAAAGTCAGAACATGGTTCTTATGGGTGGTTTAACCAAATATGTGCCAATTACAAAAACGACTTTTTTATTAGGTACACTTTCTCTTTGTGGTATTCCACCTCTTGCTTGTTTTTGGTCCAAAGATGAAATTCTTAATGATAGTTGGTTGTATTCACCGATTTTCGCGATAATAGCTTGTTCCACAGCAGGATTAACTGCATTTTATATGTTTCGGATGTATTTACTTACTTTTGAGGGGCATTTACACATTCGGTTTCAAAATTACAGTGGCACTAAAAATAGCTCGTTCTGTTCAATATCTATATGG